TTAACTTTTGGTGTTAAAGGCACATTAAATTTTGATTTTAAAGGAAACAATTCGTATTGTTAAAGTTAAATTAATTAATAAAAGTGGAAGTACACATTATTTATCCTATCAAGATAATCCTTTTCATCAGGCATTTTATCCAAAAAAAACATGTCTTTAGGTTGTTTTGAAAATATAATATCATTTAAAAAAAATTTGGAGCAAACAAACATGAATCCATTTTAATTTGGTTCTAATAGATGCAATATTCGGAAGAATACGCGTTTTGTTAAATTTCATTTATTTAGTTATAAAGGAGAAGAGAGTTAAAAATAATGCCTCACTATTTATCCTATCGTAAAAGTAATTTTGTTGGTTCCTTGGGAGGAACATTAAATTATTATATAACATTTATCTGTTACATTAAAGTTAGCAACGGGAATGAAACAATTTATAAAATCTTTTCTTCCCCCGGAAGAAAAAAAAAGGGGGAAGAAAAGATAATGATATTTATATAGTATATCAACTATTACTTTAAAATTTCTTTATGTTATTTAATAAAAAGTTTATAATAGAAGATTAATTTTTTAATTTTGTATGCAAAAAATAGAATTTTAATAATGCCCGGCGAAGCCTGTGCCAGCCGCCGCGGTTATACAGGCGGGTTAAAATTGTTTTTTTTAAAAGAATAATTTTTTTTTTAATTTAAGAATTCTTAAGGAGGTGAAATTTTTTAGGAGGATTAATAAATTTGTTTTCTAGAAATTAATTTTTAAAACTAGGATTAGATACCCTATTATTAATTATAGATATATTGGTAGTATGTAAAAGTTGTGAAATCAAAAGATTTTGGCGGTATTTTAAGCTTTTTAGAGGAATTTGCTCTGTAATTGATATGACACATATATCTAACTTAATTTTGTTAAGTCAGCTTGTATATCGCTATATTTGAATTATATTTAATAATTTATAATTAGAAGATTTTTTTACTAGAATGTTAGGTCAAGATGCAGTTCATGATTAAGGTTGAAGTGAATTACGTTAATTTTAATTAGACAAGTTGAAATTTAAATAAAGGATTTAAAAGTAAAATAAAATTATAATGTTTATTTGAATTAAGCTCTAGAATATGCACATATCGCCCGTCGCTCTCTTATTGAGATAAGTCGTAACAAAGTAAGAATACTGGAAAGTGTTCTTAAGGATGAAATCATAGAGATATTTCATTTACAATGAAAATTTGCGTTTTGCCGTCCTTATTTATGTTAGAAAATGGATTATTAATGAAAAAAGGTTTTTTAAGTTAGTATTGTGATAAATTTTATTATTATTCTATAGAGTATAGTACTGAGAAGGAAGAAAAATTTAATATTGGAAAAGCATTTAAATTACCTTTTGCATAAGGGTTTATTTAAAATAATAAAGAATTTTTTTTTCCCGAAACTTAATGAGCTATTTTTATAAAAATTATGTGTTTCAGAATATAATTGTATATAGAAATAGAAATGAAATTTTATTCAAATTGAGAGATATCTGGTTAAAATAACTTAATTAAATATTATCATTAAAGTATAAATTATATATAGTGCTTTAAATGTAATAATTTACGGGATAAGCTGTAAATTTTCTTATAAATATAAGAAGGTTTTAATTAAGGTTTAAAATTTACTGTGATTTGTTAAAAAAACTTATTTATTTTTTTTTTTAATTAGTTAAGGAGATTGTTATTTTAAAAAATATTTTTTAAAAGAAATTATAATAAAATTAGTATAAGAATTATTATATAGTTAATATTAAATTATTTATTGATTAAGGTTTTTTTTCTTAAGGAACTCGGCAAATTAATTTTTGACTGTTTATCAAAAACATTGTATTTTGATTTAATAAAATATTTAACCTGCTCAATGTAATTATAAATTGCTGTGGTATTTTGACTATACGAAGGTATTGAAATAAGGTTTTAAATGGATGCTAAGAGAATGGTTGAACAAAGATTATCTTTCTTAAGAAAATTAATAGAAGTTGGTTTTTATGTGAAAAAACTTAAATGTTTGTTTGGGACAAGAAGACCCTATGAATTTTTATTTTAATTATATAAATATTTATAAAATTAAAATTTAATTGGGGTGATTTTTAAAGATTAATAAACTTTAAGAATATTAAATGATCCGTTAGTAACGATTAAGTGAAAAAAATACTCTAGGGATAACAGCGTAATAATTTTGGATAGTTCTTATTGATAAAATTGATTGCGACCTCGATGTTGGATTAAGATTCTTTTTTAATGGAGAAGTTAAAAGAAGAAGTTTGCTCAACTTGTAATATCTTACATGATCTGAGTTCAGACCGGCGTGAGCCAGGTTGGTTTCTATCTAAATATTTGTAATATATTATATTAGTACGAAAGGAATATATAATGAAGTTTAACTTAATTAAAAAGTTTTTTGATTTTAACTAATTTGGCAGATTAATTGTATCAAATTTAGAATTTGATGATAGGATATTCCTAGTTAGTATATTAAAGTGACAGAATAATGTGTTGGATTTAAGCTCCATTAATGATTTAATCCTTTAATAATTATTTCTTTTTTTAGATACTTATTGTTGATTGTCATGGTTTTAATTAGAGTTGCTTTTTTTACTTTAATAGAACGTAAAGTTTTAGGGTATATTCATTTACGAAAAGGCCCAAATAAAGTTGGGTTTATAGGTTTATTTCAACCTTTTTCTGATGTAATTAAGTTGTTTTGTAAAGAAGTTAATTTTTCTTATTTTATAAATTTTTTTTTATTTATTTTTGTTCCTTTTTTGGCTTTAATTTTAATGTTATTATTTTGAATTATTTTTTTTTGAGAGTATGGTCAGTTAAGAATAGAATATGCAATAATTTTTTTATTATGTATTTCTAGTTTAGGAGTATATGTAATTTTATGAGGTGGATGATCTTCTAATTCTAAGTATGCTTTATTGGGGGCATTTCGGGGTTTAGCTCAGGTTATTTCTTATGAGGTAAGATTAGCTATGATTTTGATTGGTTTGGTTTTCTTCCCAGGTGGGTATAAGATTATGGATATTAGAAGTTTTCAGAAAGAGTACTGATTAATTTGAGGTTTTGTAAGAATAATAGTTGTATGATTTGTTTCTTTATTAGCAGAATCAAATCGAAGTCCGTTTGATTTATCAGAAGGGGAGTCTGAGTTGGTTTCAGGATTTAATGTTGAGTATGGTTCTTATGGATTTGCTATACTTTTTATAGCGGAGTATGGAAATATTATTTTTGTAAGAATAATTTCAGCTGTAATTTTTTTTGGAGGGTTAGGATGGATATGTATTTTTATGGTGATATTTATGTATATATTTTTAGTGGTACGAGGGACACTAGTACGGTATCGTTATGATAGGTTGATAAGATTAGCTTGAAAAACTATTTTACCTTTTAGAATTTTTATATTAATAAGTTTATTTTTGTTAAAGATCCTATTTTTTTTTTTAATTTGTATCATTTTTAGAAAAATGAGAGATTTCTAGATTAAAAATCTTTTTTGTATTTTCAAAATACATACTTTATTATAGTTAAGAAATCAAGAAATTACTGGTGTAATTAAAAAGTATAGGAAATATATGATGGTTATTCCTTGGCCAAGGTTAATAAAAGGTGGTTCAACGGGGCATGCTCCAATAAATGTTAAAATAATAAAAACATTTATGAAGCATCAAAATAGAAATTTTTTAAAGGGGTTTATGGATAGAGATTTAAATTTTCTTTTAGAAGTAAAAGGTAAGATAATAATAATTAGGATAGATAAGAATAAGGCAATTACTCCCCCTAATTTATTTGGAATGGAACGAAGAATAGCATAAGCAAAAAGGAAGTATCATTCAGGTTGGATATGGGGGGGTGTAACTAAGGGGTTTGCTTCAGAAAAATTTTCAGGGTCGGCAAATAAGAAAGGATAAATTATGACAATTATTAATAAAATAAGTATTATTATTATGATACCAATTAAATCTTTAATGCTAAAATATGGATGGAATGGAATTTTATCGATATTTATTGATATACCTAGTGGGTTTGAGGACCCTGTTTCGTGAAGAAGGGTAATATGAATTATTACTAAGAAAGTAATAATAAAAGGGAGGATAAAGTGTAAAGCAAAAAATCGTGTTAAGGTAGGGTTATCAACAGAAAAACCCCCTCATAATCATTGAGTAATATTTGGACCGATGTAAGGGATAGCTGAGAGAAGATTAGTAATTACAGTTGCTCCTCAAAAAGATATTTGTCCTCAAGGTAGAACGTATCCTAAGAAGGCTGTCGCCATTAATGTTAAAAGAATTAAAGTTCCGGATATTCAAGGTCCCCATAAAAGGAATGATGAAAAGTATAAACCCCGTCCAATATGGGTATAAATTATAATGAAAAATATTGAAGCTGTGTTAGCATGGAGAGATCGAATTAATCATCCATAATTTACATCTCGAGAAATGTGGGAGACACTTGAAAACGCCGTAGTAATATCTCTTGAAAAATGTATTGCTAAGAATAAACCTGTGATAATTTGAATTATTAAACATAATCTTAAAAGAGAACCAAAGTTTCATATATAGGTGATATTTGAGGGAGTTGGAAGATCAATTAATGTTGAGTTAATGATTTTAATTAAGGTGTTGTTTTTTCGAAAAATCATTAGTTAATTAAACGTAATGGGGCAATTCTTGAGTTAATTAATTTTATTACTGCAATTAAAGTAATTAATAGGTAAATTGTAATGAAGATTAAAAGGAACGAGTTTTTATCAATATTAAATATTGAAATATTAGAATTGAAGTATGTTAAAGGATAAAATTTAGAAGAAAAGAGAAAAGGTGTAAGTAAAAAAAGTAGTATCCATTTCTTATAAAGAAATTTTATATTAGGTACTACTCTTGCTACATAGATAAATAGGACAAGTATTCCACCTAAGATTAATAAAATTAAGATTATTGAAAATCAAGTGGTATTTAGTATTTGATATATTATAATAATAATATTTAAGGTAAAAATAATTAATGTTATTAATATAGTTAAAGGGTGAAGTCTTATGTAAAATATAATTGAAATAATTATAGGGATTTTCATTTTCAGAAAATAGTATAAGTTAATATGTAAATTTTGGGGATTTAAACTGATGGAAAAAATCTTTTCTGATGTTATAAGGGGGGCCATTGATGGTTTACAAAACCATTATTTTTTTTAAATTATTATAACTTATGATAATTGTGGGTATGGTTTCTTTCATGTTTGGTTTGTTATCTTTTTTAATAAATCATAAACATTTATTGATGTTGTTGCTTTGCTTTGAATTTATGTACTTATGTGTATTTATCTTACTAATTATAGTAGTTGGAATGACTGGCATATTATTGAATGTGGTTATTTTTTTAATCGTTATTGTTTGTGAAGCTAGTCTAGGTTTAAGATTGTTGGTATTAAGAGTTTTTTTTTATGGGAGAGATAAGCTTAATTCTGTATTTATATTAAAATGTTAAAGATTTTTTTTTTGTTTTTTGCGATTTTATGTATTTGTAAATATATTTCTTTATTAGAAATTTTAGGTGTTTTGATTATGAGAATGTTAATAGTAATATTAATTGTGGATTGAGAATCTATATGGATGAGATATGTTTTAGGAATATTTAGAGTGGATGAAATAAGAATTGGATTAATTATATTAAGATTTTGAATTAGAATGTTAATATTATTGGCTTCGTTTAATAGAAGAATTATTAAAAGAACTTCTTTTTATTTTTATTTATTGTTAATGTTAATGTTATTGATTATGTGTTTTTCTTTTACAAATTTTATTTTTTTTTTTATTGCTTTTGAAAGAGTATTGTTTCCTATTATTATAATTATTTTTAGATGAGGATATCAACCAGAGCGTCTTCAAGCTGGGATTTATATGTTGTTTTATACTTTATTTGGTTCTTTACCTTTATTGGTATATTTATTAATAAGAAATTATTCTTTGAGTTTTATTTACTTGTTTAAAGGAATTGATGAAAAATGGGGGGTTATATTTTTTATAATGGTATTTGCTTTTTTAGTTAAGGTTCCTATATATATATTACATTTATGATTACCTAAAGCTCATGTTGAGGCGCCAATTTCAGGTTCAATGATTTTGGCTGGAGTTTTGTTAAAATTGGGAATTTATGGATTATATCGTTTTAAAATTTTATTTGTAAATTTAATAAGATTATATTCATCGATTTTTATGAGAATTTCTATGATTGGAGGAGTAATTATTGGTTTAGTATGTATAAATCAGGTGGATTTGAAGGCTTTGATTGCTTATTCTTCGATTTGTCATATGGGGATAGCTTTGGGCGGTTTTTTTTCTTTAAATATTTGAGGAGCTAATGGGGCTTTATTAATAATGATTGGACATGGTTTGTGTTCATCTGCTTTATTTTGTTTGGCAAATTTTATGTATGAACGATTTTTTACGCGAAGAATAATGTTAATAAAAGGAATGGGTTTGATATTCCCCTTTTTATCATTATGATGATTTATTTTTTGTGTGGTTAATATAGCGGCTCCACCATCTATAAATTTTATTTCAGAAATTATTTTAATGGGAAGAATATTAAAATATTCTTTAATAATAATATTTTTATTGTTTTTTTTATCTTTTTTTAGAGCTTGTTATTCTTTATATATATATAGTTATACTCAACACGGAAGGGGATGGATAATATTTAGTGTAAAAATGATTAATGAACGTGAATATTTGTTAATGTTTCTTCATTTTTTTCCTTTAATTGTTTGAATTACAAGGATAGAAGTTTTTATAAATTGATTTTAACTTAAATTAGTTTAATATAAAATTTTGAATTGTGGATTCAAGGATGATTTAGGATCATTAAGTAATTTTTTTGTTTTGGGGTTTATTGTTAATGATGATTAGTTTATTAAGTTTTGTTTTTTCATTGTTTTTTTTAATAAATATGATGACTTTAATAGTAGAGTATGTATTTGTGGGAATAAGTGGAATTGAAGTAAAACTTTTTTTTTTTTTTGATTGAATAAGTTTAATATTTTTAAGAGTTGTTTTATTTATTTCTAGAATAGTAGTGTTGTATAGTGAAGATTATATGAGAGGTGATTATTTTAGGATATATTTTTTGTATGGTGTTTTGTTATTTGTTGGTTCAATGGGTTTAATAATTTTTAGTTTAAATTTATTAATAATTTTATTAGGTTGGGATGGATTAGGATTAACTTCTTATTGTTTAGTAATTTATTATCAAAGAAGAAAATCTGATAGAGCAGGAATAATTACTGTTTTATCAAATCGAGTTGGGGATGTAATGATTTTATTGTCGATTATGCTTTTATTGAATTTTTATTCTTTAGATTTAATAAGATTTAGGAAAATATTATGGTTACCTTGTTTGTTTTTGATTGTGGCTGGGATAACGAAAAGTGCGCAGATTCCTTTTTCTGCATGGTTGCCAGCAGCTATGGCTGCTCCAACACCTGTATCTTCTTTAGTTCATTCTTCTACGTTAGTAACTGCTGGGGTTTATTTACTAATTCGTTTAAATTTATTATTTAATTATTTTTTTTTTTCTAAATTTTTATTATTTATTTCTTTAATAACTGTAATTATGGCGGGTATTGGGGCGATATTAGAAATGGATTTAAAAAAGATTATTGCTTTTTCTACTTTAAGACAAATTGGATTGATAATATTAGTATTATCAGTAGGGTTAAGAGAATTATCTTTTTTTCATTTATTAACTCATGCTATTTTTAAGGCTATATTATTTTTATGTGCTGGAGTAATAATTCATAATAATCTGGGGAGACAGGATATTCGATTTATGGGATTGTATTATAAGTTGAGTCCTGTAATCAGAGGTTCTTTTGGTTTATCAAGATTAGCTTTATTTGGATTCCCTTTTTTAAGAGGCTTTTATTCTAAAGATTTATTATTAGAATATATTTATTTAAGAGAAAAAAGAGTTATGGTATTTTTTTTAATTATTATGGCGACTGTACTTACTTGTATATATTCTTTTCGGTTGTTATATTATGTTGTTTGAAAGGGGTTATTAAGAGGTTCTATAACTGTTATAAATCTATCTTTTTATATAAGAGTTCCTATTTTTTTTATAGGGGTGGTGGTTATTTTTTTTGGGAGAATAATAATGTGAATTATTTTTCCGGAACCAGTTTTTTTATTATTAAGTTTTAATATAAAATTATTAAATTTATATATTCTTGGTTTTTCAATTTGATGTTTTTATGTTTTTTTTGATAAGAAAAAAATATTGGGTGGGATAAAATTTATAAATTTTAATAGATCTTTATGATTTTTATCTAGCTTAAGATCTTATTTTCCTATAAAAATTATGAAAAAGGGTGTAATATATAATGAAATGGAATTGAGATGGATAGAGGAGTTGGGGCCTAATGGTCTATTTAAAATAAATGTAAGAATTTCAAAAATTATTCAGTGATTTCAGTTAAATAGAGTATTTGCTTTTTTTTTATTTGTATTTTTATTAATTTTTTTATTTTATTCTTGTAGTTTAAAAAAAAACGTAACGTTGAAAATGTTAAAATAAGAGATTCAAGAATATTTTTAGCTAAGGAAGCTTTATAACAATGAAAATGTTATGTGTTAATTACACTATAAAAATTAAAGACCAAATGATTTCATTATTTTAAGGTTAGCAGCCTTAAGAGAATGGTCTTAATAGGAAAAATCAATTTATTCATTAACAGTGAATAGCCTCTATTTTGGCTTCTATTAATAAAAAAGGGAAAATTAGTCCTAGGATCAGGCCGAAACTGATTGCAATATAATCGCTTCTTTTTTAGAATAGGCAGAGGCAATTTCTAAATGCAAGTTAGATTTTATAAAGTTTAAATACTATTCTATTTCAATCATTCGATTATTCCTTTTTTTCATTCGTATAGTAATCCGAATAGGATTATGAGAATAATGGAGATAAAAATTAAAGGGTAATTTCAATTTGGAGATTGGGATAAAAATGGTAAGGGGAGGAGGATGATAATTTCAATGTCAAAAATTAAGAAAATAATTGTAATTATAAAGAATCGTAAGGAAAATGGTAGACGTGAGATAGAAAATGGGTCGAAGCCGCATTCAAATGGAGAATATTTTTCTTTAATTATTTTTTTATTGTATTTTGTTCAGAGAGACACAGAAAAAAAAATTAAACTAAGTGTAAGAATTAAAATTAAAAACTTGATTACTTTATTTTAAAATAAACTTTTTAATTGGAAATTAAATGTACTTTTTATACTAATAAAGTAAAAAGTTCATCAGTATACAAAGGTGTACAGGAATAGCCATACTACATCTACAAAATGTCAATATCATGCAGCAGCTTCAAACCCAAAGTGATGTTTATTTGAAAAATGATTTAAATTTAAGCGGATAAAGATTATTCTTAAGAATGTTGTTCCAATAATCACATGGAGACCATGGAACCCTGTACTTATAAAGAAGGTTGAGCCAAAAATAGAGTCTGAAATTGAAAAGGGAGCTTGAATGTATTCTCATATTTGAAGAAGAGTAAAAATGAAGCCTAGTGTAATAGTTCTGATTAGACCATTAAATGTTTCATAAAAATTTTTGTTTATTAGGGAATGATGGGATCAAGTGATAGTAATTCCGGATGATAGTAAAATTGTAGTATTAAGTAAAGGGATTCTAAATGGATTAAAAGGATGAATTAGCTTAGGAGGTCATATGGAGCCAATTTCAATATTAGGGGAAAGGCTTCTATGAAAAAAAGCTCAAAAAAAAGCAGTAAAGAAAAGAATTTCGGAAATAATAAATAAAATTATTCCTCATTTTATGTTTCTAAATACAATTAAGGTATGATTACCTTGAAATGTTGCTTCTCGACAAATGTCTCGTCATCATTGATACATGGTTAGAAGAGAAATAAAAATTGCTAAGAAAATTAATATAAATTGTGATAAATGTATAATGTTTATTATTCCAATTATAAAGCTAAAAGTTGCTAATGAACCTGTTAAAGGTCATGGACTTTTGTTTACTAGATGAAAAGGATGAAGTGACATTAGTTAATTTCTCTTAAGTATAATGTTGTAAGTATGATAAAGACATAACTTTGAATTAGAGCAACAGCTGATTCTAAAAGTATTAGGGTTAATATGACTGGGATTACAAAAGGGAATAAATTTATATATGAGTATAAAATATTTCTTAAAAGACAAATAAGAAGATGACCTGAGATTATATTAGCTGATAGGCGAACAGCTAAAGTTAAAGGGCGAATGATGTTTCTGATTGTTTCAATACAAACTATAAATGAGGATAGGAAAATTGGTGTTCCTAAAGGAACTAAGTGAGAGAATATTTTATTAAAATGTGTAATTCATCCAAAAAGTATAAATGATAGTCAAATAGGAAGAGCTATAAATGAGGTAATATTAATGTGTCTAGTAGGTGTAAAAATGTAAGGATATAAGCCTAAAAAATTTATTGAGAAGATAATTCAAAATAAAGATAAAAAGAATAAAAGAAATTTTATATTGTTTTTTGAAAAGTTGGTTATTAATTCTTTTATCAAGAATTTTGAAATTAATAATCAGAAAAAATGAATTCGTGAAGGGTTGATTCAATATACTAAGGGTGTAATGATAAAAATGGAGAAAATTGAAATTCAGTTTAAAGAAAAATTAGGTGAGGTTGAGGGATCAAAAATAGAAAATAAGTTATTTATCATTTTCAATTTTTGTTTAAATTAAGTTGTTTAAAAATTTTTTTTCTTTTTTTATAAAATGGAATAAAGTAAATTAAATTTAGTTCAAAATAAATGGTAAATGTTAATAAAATGGAAAGAAGAAGTCAGTTTATAGGGAAAAGTTGTGGAATTAAAAAACACTTTAGAGTAATTTAAGAATGACATTCTTATGTTATGAAATTAACTAGTTTTTTATTGAAAGTATTCGAGTACTATAAATTGGTTTAAGAGACCATTGCTTTCTTTTCAGCCATTCAATAATATATTTTTAATTCAGTTAAAGAAATTTTTTGTTGAAGTAATTTCTAGTGAGATTGGTATAAATCTATGATTAGCTCCACAAATTTCAGAACATTGGCCATAGAAGATCCCAGGACGATTGGAAAAAGAAAAGATTTGGTTTAGACGTCCAGGTACTGCATCTATTTTTATTCCTAAAGCAGGTAGAGTTCATGAGTGAATGACATCAGAAGATGTAACTAGAAAGCGAATGTTTGTATTATAGGGAATAATTAATCGGTTGTCAACATCAAGAAGGCGAAATGAGTTAACTATTATATCATTTTTAGGGAGTATGAATGAATCATATTCAATATTGAAGTCAGGGTATTCATAGGATCAGTATCATTGATGTCCAAGAATTTTTAATGTTAAAGAAGGGAGAAATGTTTCTTCTATTAGATATAGTAATCGGAGAGATGGTAATGCAATGAAGATTAAAATAATGGCAGGAATAATTGTTCATAATGTTTCAATTTCTTGTCCTTCTATTATAAATCGACTTGAGTATTTATTTAAGATGACATTAAAAATTATATAAAGGGTAATAAGAGTAATTATAATAATGATTATTATTGAATGATCATGAAAAAAAATTAATTGTTCTATAATAGGGGAATTTCTATTAGGAAATGAAATGTTAGATCAAGTTGACATAAGTTTATTTAATTATAATATTATTTTGATTAAAAGTGTGTTCTGCGGGAGGAAAATTTTGCTGTCATTCTGAGGAAGAATTTAGAAATTGAGAGCAAATTACTATTCGTTTTGAAAAAAGTGACTCTAGCATAATAAAAAGGAATATTATTACTCTAATTAATGAAAGAATTGAGCCAATGGATGAAATGATATTTCATTTTGTAAAAAAGTCAGGATAATCTGAGTATCGTCGTGGTATTCCTCTAAGTCCTAAAAAATGTTGGGGGAAAAATGTTAAATTTACCCCTAGGAATATAAGAAAAAAATGAAATTTTAATAAAATTGAATTAAAGGAAAATCCAAAGAATATTGGGAATCAATGAGTAATTCCGGCTAAAATAGCAAATACTGCTCCTATAGATAAAACATAATGAAAGTGGGCTACAACATAATATGTGTCGTGAAGAATAATGTCAATTGAAGAATTTGAAAGGATAATACCTGTTAGACCGCCTACAGTAAAAAGGAATACAAAACCTAGAGATCAAAGAAGGGGAGTATCAAATTGTATATGGACACCATGAAGAGTTGCAAGTCATCTAAAAATTTTGATTCCAGTTGGAACAGCAATAATTATAGTAGCAGCTGTAAAGTAGGCTCGTGTATCAACATCTATTCCTACTGTGAATATATGATGAGCTCACACAATAAAACCAAGAAGACCAATTGCGAGTATAGCATAGATTATTCCTAGTCTTCCAAAAGTTTCTTTTTTTCCTGTTTGGAAACAGATTACATGGGAGATAATTCCAAATCCTGGTAAAATTAAAATATATACTTCAGGATGACCAAAAAATCAGAATAAATGTTGATAAAGAATTGGATCTCCCCCTCCAGCTGGGTCAAAAAAAGATGTATTGAAGTTTCGATCTGTTAAAAGTATAGTAATAGCTCCAGCTAAAACAGGTAATGAAAGAAGAAGAAGAATTGCTGTAATTATTACTGATCATAAAAATAAAGGAATTCGTTCAAGAATTATTCCATCGGATCGTATATTTATAATAGTAGAGATAAAATTAATAGCTCCTAAAATTGATGAAATTCCGGCTATATGAAGAGAAAAAATAGCTAGATCTACAGATATTCCAGAGTGAGAGATATTCCCAGCTAAGGGGGGATAAACTGTTCAGCCAGTACCAGCTCCACTTTCGACTAAAGAAGATGAAATCAATAAGAATAGGGAAGGTGGAAGAAGTCAAAAACTTATATTATTTATTCGGGGAAAAGCTATGTCTGGTGCTCCTAATATAATAGGAACTAACCAGTTTCCGAATCCTCCAATTATGATCGGTATAACTATAAAGAAAATTATAATAAAGGCATGGGCTGTTACAATGACATTATAAATTTGGTCATCTCCAATTAAAGAGCCAGGTTGACCTAATTCAAATCGAATTAGGACACTTAATGATATTCCAATTATTATTGATCATGCTCCTAAGATTAAATATATTGTACCAATGTCTTTATGATTAGTTGAGTATAATCATCGCGGTAAAATGGCTGAGTTTTAGGCGGTAAATTGTAAATTTATTGACGATTAAAATCTTTTACTTGGTCTTATAATTAATAATATTAAATTGCAAATTTAAAAAAGATGTAAATCTAAGACTTATTATTAGATAATAATTTATACTTTGAAGGTATTTAGTTTTTTTAACTTAAAGTCTTATAATAATGGGATTATAAATAGTAAGAATGATAAGTGTATAGGAATAAGGAAAATAATTTTTTTTTTGTTTTCGAAAGTTGTATTTTTATTAATTATTTTTATTAAAAATGGGTATAATAAACGAAGATAAAAAAACAAGTTTAGTAATGAGGAGGGGATCAAAAATAGTAATAAAAATGGGGCTGAAGATAGAATTAATTTAATTCTTAATAATTTTAAAAAGAAACCTATAAAGGGAGGGAGTCCCCCAAGAGATAAAACTGTTAAGATTAACGAAATTTGGAAAAGTGGTATAGATGAGATATTAATTTGATTAATTAAAGATATTTTGTTTTTAATAAAGAAAGCTAATAATGAAATTATAATTAGCGAGTAAGTGAGAAAATATAAATATCATCAGTGATTGGAAGTTATAATTAGAGAAATTAATCATGCAATATGAGTAATGGAAGAAAAAGCTAAAATTTTTCGAATTGAGTTTTGATTTCATCCTCCCAAGGAACCAACAATTGCGGATAAAATAATTGATAAAATTATAATAAAATTATTTATAAAAGATAAAATATAAAGAGGAATAATTTTTTGAATTCTAATTAAAATTAATACTGCTTCTAATTTTAATCCATCTATTACTTCTGGGAACCAGATATGAAATGGGGCTGCCCCTAATTTGATTAAAATGGATGAAGTTAAAAGAAGAGTGTTAAATGTAAATAAAAGAGGATAAGTTAAATTTAATATAATTGAAAAAATAAAAATTGTTGAAGCTAAAGATTGGGAAATAAAGTAATAAATTATTCTATTAGAAGCTAGTATGTTTTTTGAATTTATTATAGGGATAAAAACTATTATATTAATTTCTAAACAAATTCATAATGAAAAAAAAGAAGAGGTAGAAATTCTTAAAATAATAGAAATTAATAAAGTTCAAAATAAAAGTATTATTGTTATTATTAAAGGAATAAATCATTTTTGGGGTATGAACCCACTAGCTTATTGTTAGCTTACTTTAAA